ACGTTCTTCGAACCAATCATAGACTTTATTGAGATAGGTAAACTGCGAAACCCCCCCAAGAACTGTATGTGAGATTTTCATCTCGTACAGCTCAAGCAAACACACCCAAATACTGATTCAAATCTAATAGAAAGTTTAAAATTTTTTAACCCCCTATTTTCTTCTTTCAGAAGATAGGAAGGAATAGAAATCCTAAAGTTTGTCAAGTTCTTCTTTGTAGTGATAATGTCAAAATATCAAGTCGGCTCATTCGTCTTTTTCTTGATTGTTACTACAGGCCTCTTGAATATTCTCTTTTCCCTTTTTTCTTTGATTTGTTATTTTTTATTTAGAATGCGGCTTTTTGCTTTTTTTCTCATTGATAGGAATTTATCTTGTTAAGACCCTATGAATTGATTGAACTCACAGATTCATCCTAAAACCACGATGATTTAATAAAAAAATCGAAAGCGAAGCACAAAGATTCTTTGAGTAAGAACCGTTGGATTATCACTTATTCAATCAATAAGTATTATGACTAATAATGCAAAAAAATTTGTCTGTTAGTTAAAAAAATAGGCATAAATAAGGAGTTTGAAATAAAAAAAAGTTTGATTTATAACTTCTAAATTCTTTATTTGAAAAGCAAATTTTTTTGAATCCGATCTCGAGGTTTGAATATTAAATATGAATCATAGTTCAAATATTTCTTGATCTATTTTAGCTATTCCGTGTTTCAAATACCAAAAGAAATATCAGACGAGGTAGAACCATCTCTATCAGGATAAGATGACAGACTCATTTTCTGTATTATCAATAGGATCAACTATAACAAGTCACACACTCATATTCCGGAAATACAGAAAGAAATTCCGCGATCGAACTACCAAAAGGGAAGTTAGAAATAGAAATCGGAGATCTAAAAATTCATTTTGTATTGAAGGGTTAGAATTTCCTGGTTCTTTTGGATTTCATTTTCTTGTAAATGAAATCTAAGTTATTGAAATCCCATCCAGTAAAACGGAAGAATTATAAATTTCCAAAATAATAGATAGGAATACTGCAAATAAAGCCATTGCAACTCCCATCAAAGGAGTAGTTCCCCACCCAGGAGCTACTTTACCATATTCCGAATTCAAGGGTTTCAATAAAGACCCTACGGGAGTCGATTTTGGACGAGATCTAGAACTACCCTCAACGGTTTGTGTAGCCATAATATAGGATTATATTCATTGAGATCTGTTGACTTTGTATACCATTCCGTTGTAAATAAATGATTTTATAATAGATCCATTGTGGTCTTAAAATTCTATAATAATGGAAACAGCAACCCTAGTCGCCGTCTTTATATCTGGTTTACTTGTAAGTTTTACTGGGTATGCTTTATATACCGCTTTTGGGCAACCCTCTCAACAACTAAGAGATCCCTTCGAGGAACATGGAGACTAGTTGAAGTAATGAGCCTTCCCATATGATATGGGAAGGCTCATTACTTCAATTGAGATAATGAAAAATCATTTCATCTTTTTAGTTTGAATTTTAGGAGGTTCCCGAAAAAAGATAGCGAAAAAAATTATCCCTAGAGTCGAGACTAATAGAAATGTATAAACCAATGCTTCCATAGATTCGATTGTGGTTTACAATTATAGCTTCCATACCTGTTTACTTGGGATTCTTTTCCCGATAATGATAAAAAAGAAAGAGTAAAAAAGGGTAGTGATTCAAATCAAGATTGACCTAATATCCTATCTCAAATCACAAAAAAATAGAGGCAAAAAATAACAAAGCAATGCTGGATTAAACCCCTTGTCTTCTTGTAGTTGGATCTCCAATTTTTTGGAATGCGCCAAATTCTACTTGAACATCCAAATCGGGGTCAATACCAGCAAAAACATCTCTGAACAAGGTCCGAGATCCATGCCAAATGTGTCCGAAAAAGAAGAGTAGGGCAAAGGAAGCATGTCCAAAAGTAAACCAACCCCTTGGACTACTACGAAAAACACCATCCGATTTCAAAGTAGCACGATCTAGTTCGAAAATTTCACCCAATTGAGCACGTCTAGCATATTTTTTCACAGTAGCAGGATCACTATAACTGACCCCGTTGAGTTCACCGCCGTAAAACTCAACAGTTACACCTACTTGTTCAACGCTATACTTGGATTCCGCTCTTCTAAAAGGAACGTCAGCTCTAACAATTCCGTCTCCATCTATCAAAACGACCGGAAAGGTTTCAAAAAAAGTAGGCATACGGCGTACAAAGAGTTCACGTCCTTCTTTATCTCTAAAAATAGGGTGCCCTAACCATCCAACAGCTATTCCATCTCCGTTGTCCATTGAGCCCGCTCTAAATAATCCCCCTTTCGCTGGATTATTCCCAATGTAATCATAAAAAGCTAATTTCTCAGGAATTTTCGACCAAGCTTCCGATAAACTTTGATTTTCGGCTAGCCCAGCACTTATTCGTCGATATATTTCTTGCTGAAAGTATCCTTGGTCCCATTGATAACGAGTAGGGCCAAATAATTCGATGGGGGTAGTTGCTGAACCATACCACATAGTTCCAGCAACAACAAAAGCTGCAAAAAAGACAGCAGCGATACTACTAGAAAGAACGGTTTCAATATTGCCCATACGTAATCCTTTGTATAGACGTTGAGGTGGACGGACACTAAGATGGAATAGGCCGGCTAATATGCCTAATGTTCCTGCTGCAATATGATGAGAAGCTATTCCTCCTGGAACAAAAGGATCAAAACCTTCCACGCCCCATGCTGGACTTACAGGTTGTACTTTTCCAGTTAGTCCATAAGGATCGGACACCCATATCCCGGGACCGTACAAGCCTGTTACATGAAATGCACCAAAACCAAAACAAGCTACTCCGGAAAGAAATAAATGAATTCCAAAAATCTTAGGCAAATCCAAAGAAGGTTTTCCTGTACGTTCATCCGAAAATATTTCTAGATCCCAATACACCCAATGCCAAATAGCTGCCAAAAAGCACAAACCAGAAAACACAATATGCGCTCCAGCAACACCTTCGTAACTCCAAATACCGGGATCCGTTATAGTCCCCCCTGTAATACTCCAACCGCCCCATGAATTCGTTATTCCTAAACGAGTCATGAAAGGTATAACGAACATACCTTGTCTCCACATTGGATCAAGAACGGGGTCAGAGGGATCAAAAACAGCTAATTCATATAGAGCCATCGAACCAGCCCAACCAGCAACCAGAGCTGTATGCATAATATGGACAGAAATCAACCGGCCGGGATCATTCAATACGACAGTATGAACACGATACCAAGGCAAACCCATGGAAAATACCCCTTTATAAAAGAAAAATAACACTATGTAACTTTATTGCATTGGAAAAGACTATGACTATGCAATGGATCCCTTTTGTTCAATGGATTATCTCGGAACAAGAGTTAATGTTTGTTCTATTCTTATTGGTAATAATGGAACAATTATGTTTGTAGGAACAAAAAGAAACAAATCTATTCTATACCCGATAAGTAGAAATACGCAATGGGGAGTTGCTACCATTGTATATCAGTAAATGCTTTCATACCTAGTTATTATTGGAAGGCTATATTGGTAAGAATTTTCCTTTATTTATTCTGGCTTTTAAAACGAAACCTTTCTAATCTATGCAGAAAAGAGAACAAAGGTTGATATTATAAAGACAATAACCCTAATTACTATTATTACGTTTCCACATCAAAGTGAAATAGAGTACTTAATTTTTTTTCTTTCATGCCTATTGGTGTTCCAAAAGTTCCCTTTCGAAGTCCTGGAGAGGAAGATGCATCTTGGGTTGACGTATAGTGCGACTTGTCAGATATATTGGGTCATATGGGATTTCCCCATTCTCTCTCCCGATTGAGATATCCCCCCTTTCGCCCAAAAAAGATTGATTGAATCATCCAAAAATTGGAGCGTGAAATGCAATTAGATCCATTTTTTCGTTTTAGGGGGATTTCGATTAATATTATCAATTAGAAAAATTTATGGCTGCATCGGTTGGACCAACAAAATGAAGTATCCAGGCTCCGTTTATAAAAAGCCCAATCCCAATTGGGGATATATTGCAGATTACTACTTGTATTCTATAGTTTATTTATTTTAATTTTTAATTGTTTCGATTTTTAATTTCAAATCGAAAAAGAGCGATCTCAATCTTAATCACTCGAATAAAGTAATGAATAGGTTGAATATTGAAATTAATGAAAGAAATAAAAAAAACGGAAAATCTTAACAAAAAAACAAGTGGTATTGGAAACATTTGTCCTATATGTGCAAATCAAAATCGGGCAGATATTTACCCGGAGTAGAGCATAAACCTAAAAAAATTAAAGAGACCAATTCAAGAACAAGACAATGACATCGTGATTTGTATTGAATCTCGATGATATGATACATCAATGAAAAGTAAGTTCGATGGGGTTAGTAAATTCCATTTTTTTTTTTAGTATAATTTTCTTCTATTTTTTAATTATAGAAATAGTATTCTATTAGTATATGGATAATTAGGTAATTTCGGGAAAGTAGCAATAAAGTAATCGTTTCTTGAAAAACGAAAAAGGAGCTCCTTAATTATTCATTATCAGTTGGAAAAATCTCTATGAAAAATAAAAAAGGGAATATAGAATCTACACATTGATTTTTTTTCACAATTTTGTTTGAACCGTATGCATCAAAAGGTGCATGTACGGTTCCTAAGGGATACCATTTTACCCTAATCAACCGACTTTATCGAGAAAGATTACTTTTTTTAGGCCAAGAAGTCGATAGCGAGATCTCGAATCAACTTATTGGTCTTATGGTATATCTCAGTATCGAGGACGATACCAAGGATTTGTATTTGTTTATAAATTCTCCTGGCGGGTGGGTAATACCTGGAGTAGCTATTTATGATACTATGCAATTTGTGCGACCAGATGTACATACAATATGCATGGGTCTAGCTGCTTCAATGGGATCTTTTATCCTGGTCGGAGGAGAAATTACCAAACGTTTAGCATTCCCTCACGCTTGGCGCCAATGAATTTTTATTTTTAGAGAAAAAAGAAGACTATGCCTTCGCCATATGAAATATTAAGTAATAATAGCATGGCACTTTGAATTCGATATGAGAAAAATTTTTCTATTTGAATTTGAGTTTCAAAACATTTGATTATGTATCGAAAGAGTAGTATGAGATGAAGAGTATTCCCGATTTTTATATCATATCAGGAGTCCATTTCAGCGTCACAAACTTTTTTCATAAAAAAGACTCTATTTAGGTTTGAAAGAGTACAAAAAAATTTCTTTCTTACCTTATTTTTTCAGATCAAAAAGAAACTTTGGGATTGCTGAATTAGAGACGAAAAATATATAAAGCAACGGAGCCATCATAGTATTTTTGAGTTCCCACGAAAAGAAGGGTGGTAATTGGATAATTTACTGATCGGGGTCGGATCATTTTCTCTTTCTTCAACGGAAAATCAAAGTAAATTCCATTCTAGAGCCGTATGCAATGCGAAAAAGATGCACGTACGGTTGTTCAATTCTCTCTTTTTATTGTTATTTCGGATTTCTTCTCTTCGCCTAATTGAATTGTGCGAGATAGAAGAACTTTTTATGGTATATCATCAGGGTAATGATTCATCAACCCGCGAGCTCGTTTTATGAAGCCCAAACGGGAGAATTTCTCCTGGAAGCAGAAGAACTTTTGAAATTGCGCGAAACCCTCACAAGGGTTTATGTACAACGAACGGGCAAACCTGTATGGGTTGTATCCGAAGATATGGAAAGGGATATTTTTATGTCAGCAACAGAAGCCCAAGCTCATGGAATTGTTGATCTTGTAGCGGTCGAATAAAACGAATAAAATATAGCGAAACATTTACAATTTTTTGTCGTTACTAGGTTTATCAGTCTGGGTTTACTATTCTATTAACTAGAAATACATTCGGTTAGGATTGATCTAAACCAGCCCATTATGTATATGATTCAGCATGCCAACTATTAAACAACTTATTAGAAACACAAGACAGCCAATCAGAAATGTCACGAAATCCCCCGCTCTTCGGGGATGCCCTCAGCGCCGAGGAACATGTACTAGGGTGTATGTGTGACTCGTTCAGATTATGAGCTGGAACAAAAACAAACGAAAGAAAATAATTTTTCCAGTATCAATGATCAGTACTGGTGAATAGTTTAAAACTCCAGCCACTATCGAAAATGAATAAAATGAAAAAGATCAATTTATCTATTGAGTATGAAATTTATGGTTTCTATTGGTAGAAATCGGATTTAAGATAAGAAAAAACTTCCCATCGGTAGCGAACGTTATCCGTTTAGCAGGGAATCTTATTTTAAGAGCAAAAAAATTCTGCTCCCATTCTTGTAAGAACGGACTAACAGGGTCAGCTATCCAGCTAACCTTCAAAATTAAATACCGTTACTGTATAGGTGGATCTCGTTGTGAAAGACCTATTACTAGAGAATTCATGGGTAGAGCAAAAGAGTTTGAACTGTACAAGTTATCAATAAGATTCCGGAAATGAAGTTGAAGTAAAGAGCTCCGGTGTATAGAAAGGACCTCACCGTTTAAAAAGTAACCATAGAAACGAAGGAACCCACTATTTCGTTAATCATCTATATTTAATTTGAATTTACATTTTTTTATTTACTTTTGTTTGATATTAAGACAATTTTTTGTCTTGTTTCAAGGCGAAATGTCGAAAAAGTGGTTGGGAAGGTTATAGTAGCAAAAGCCATTGGAATGTTTATTTTATACATTGGAAAAATCCGTTTTGTTATTAATAGATCAAGGAGATAAAAGAATAACTCAAAGAAAGAAAATCAATTAGTTATTCATCACAGTTTCATTTATTCAATGACTAGAGTTAAACGAGGATATATAGCTCGAAGACGAAGAAGAAAAATTCGTTTCTTTGGATCAAGCTTTCGGGGGGCTCATTCAAGGCTTACTCGAACTATTGCTCAACAAAAAATAAGAGCTTTGGTTTCGGCTCATCGGGATAGAGATAGACAAAAGAGGGATTTTCGTCGTTTGTGGATCACTCGGATAAACGCAGGAATTCGCGAAAAATTTGTATACTATAATTATAGTAAATTTATACACGACCTGTACAAGAGACAGTTGCTTCTTAATCGTAAAATACTTGCACAAATAGCTATATTAAATAGGAATTGTATTTATATGATTTACAATGAGATCATAAAAAAGGAAAGTGCAAAAGAATACCTCGAAATGAGTTAAATTTGGTTCCCCGGAGAATAAACTCCGGGAGTATAGAGTAGAAATTCGTCTGAGAAAATACGATAAATAGAAATAAATAAAAATTAATAAATTCATTCAAAAAAAAATTCCCAATTTTTATATTATCTTATGACGTGACAATCAAATCTAGAAGAATCTATATTCTCATATTTTTTTAAAACAAACCCGCAATCCGTTACGTTAAATATGAAATAAAGAAAAAGAATAAATAAGTCTATTATTTATTTTTGGTTCTAAAACTCGCAGTTCTAGTAGTCGACTCAGTTCTTTCAAATTGTTTCTCATTATTAAGAAAAGGTAACAAAGATAAAATACGAGCTTGTTTTATAGCACTAGTAATTAATCGTTGTTGTTTCAAGGTCAATCTATTCACTCGCCTAGATAAAATTTTTCCTTGTTCACTAATAAATCGACTAATTAAACTCATGTTTCTATAATCAATTCGATCCCCCGATTGGATCGGGGGCAGACGTCTACGAAACGGTCGCTTGGATTTAATAAAGGGTCGCTTGGATTTATCCATAGTTTATTTAGTTTCTTCCTTATATATATACCGAAAATACGAAAATCCTATTTCTTAATTCGAATTTTTTTAGGTCCAGCCTAAATAGGATTTGTTTCTTTCTATTTTATATATTATATATAATAATATGAAATCTTTAATATAGAAATCCATTTTCTATTAAAAAAATAGTAAATAATATAGAATGAAAATTCTTTTGTCCCCTTACTTGAAAGGATAATAGACAGACGCCCGGTTCGATCTATTTCTTTATCTCTCCATGAATTGTATGTTTGGAACAAATAGGGCAAAATTTTCGCAATTCCAACCGACTAGGCGTATTGTGTCGATTTTTTTGAGTAATATATCTGGAAACACCCCTTGATCCTTTATTAACACTCTTTCGAACACAACTAGTACATTCCAGAATAACTTTTACTCGGGCATCTTTACCCTTAGCCATGAACCTCCCTTGGATATGGATATTTGATTCAAGCAACTTTTCTATTTAAAGGAAAAAAATAGAAAAGTTGCAAAAACAGAAATTGCTAACTAGAAATACAATTCGAAAGATTTTGTTGAAATCAATAGAGTAAGAATAATGTATAAGTTTAAGTTCAGGAAAGAAATACTAAGGAATCCAATTCAAAAGTTTTTAGTTTTTGAACTAAATTTCTAATCACAGTATTTCATTCTCGAATCTTCGTTAACCCTTTCCCATATCAATAACTAGAATGAAAAAAAGGGGAATGTCAACGCATCTGGGAAAAAACGATTGATTTCTATTAATAGACCAGCTAAAGACCCAAACCATAAAGCACTTAGTACTGGTGCCACGGAAAGATATGTTTTGAAATCTCGCATTTAAAATCCTCCTTTTAAATTTCTTTAATGTATAAGTAATCCATATCTAATCTATGATCCGAAGCATATATGATAGTTAAAGACTACTTGTGTTTGTATAAGTCAAATTAAAATGTACAATAATATAATACAATAATAGAATTAATGTAGTATGGTAGGTAAGAAATTTTTTTAAGAAAAAGAAAAACATGCCCCCTCCTACTGAACAGGGCATTCCCGAAAAATCTTTTTTTAGTTTACGACAGGTTTTTCATATACATAAATAGAAATTTCTATTATACCTTATAGGTATAGGATACGAGACCAAAACAAAGAAATGGCAGGGAACTGAAATAAGGATGTGGAAAATAAGACAAGGATTCTTTACAATTACACTATAAAAAAACCATTGAATTGAAAGGGATGTAGCGCAGCTTGGTAGCGCGTTTGTTTTGGGTACAAAATGTCACGGGTTCAAATCCTGTCATCCCTACCTAATTACTTTTACTCTGAGAAGTAAGGAGGAATTTATTGAAATTTTGATTCAATTTGGATACACGTAATCTCTCATTTTTTTTTTATGATACTCTATATGATAGATAGCCTATATATAGGATGTAGATAGAGTTTTTAGTTATAAAAAATCCGTTCTTTCCAGTCTTATCTTTTGTGATAAGAAAGCGCTCTTAGTTCAGCTCGGTAGAACGTGGGTCTCCAAAACCCAATGTCGTAGGTTCAAATCCTACAGAGCGTGATTCCATTCTTGTTAGGTCAAATTGAATTATCGAATTAGACTGAAATAGATGAATAAGAAAGAATCGAATTGAAAATTGACCTCCTGTGGATTAAATAAAAGAGGAGGTCAATCAAAAAAAGAGTGATTAATTAATCAAAGATCCAACTGATCACCGCGTCTGTATTGTAAATATGCAGTTACAAATAATCCAGCCAAAGTAATGGGAATTAGACCTAAGACGATTCCAAATAGAAAAACTTCAATCATTTCAATCAATTCGTTTGAAAAAAAAAAAAGAAAGGGAATATCCATCCTTAAATAGTAATCTGAATTGCCCATGAATCTCAATAACCAAAAATTCGTAATTGACCCAGTAAAGGGCTAAAAAATAAATGGAATCCGACAAAAGTCTTTCTCGAGTTGTTCATTCAATTAATTTCAAATAAGTCGTATTTTGTTTAGACCTATAAATAAAGCGGAGGTAATAGTTAAAGCCGCTAGTAAAAAACCGAAATAACTAGTTAGAGTAGGCATGAAGGAGCTAAATAAAATATGTTCTTTTTATACATATGTTTCGAAAGCACTTACCTAAGGTTCCATTTGGAAAAAAAATAAGCAAAAATCGAAATTCAAAGAATAA